TTAATACGATATATAAGGACCGCTACTACAAGCAGTACTACACCTTTGATCGTGAAAGTGAAATATCGATTGCTTGTTGAACCCTGTGAATCACGTGAAAGCAGGACACTCCAAGTTTGGGGGCCAAGGAGTTTCACAAAACGTTCTTGGTGGAAAAAAATGTGAGTGAAAGACACCACTGAATCGAATTTGGTCCATGAATCTAAGAAATAGCGAGAATTCTTGATCTCTCTCAATATCTCTCTCAATTCCAAAATACAGGATTTGAATTGATGCCGTTTCATTGATTTCTCCTAAACGAAAGATTATATTTCAATTGAAATCCACTTACACAAAGACAGCCCCCGTTGATGACGAGTCTCCGCGAAGCATCCATGGCTGAATGGTTAAAGCGCCCAACTCATAATTGGCAAATTCGTAGGTTCAATTCCTGCTGGATGCACGCGAATTGGAACGTTCAATAATAGAATTGGCTCCGTATCAACGGAATCTCATCATCCATAGATAACTAATTGGTATATTCATACTATAAGAATAAGATAGAAACGGTAGAAACGGTAAGAATTCTAATTCTTATAGATACTGGAACTCATAGGGAAGAAAATGGATTTATGGATGGAATCAAATATGCAGTATTTACAGAAAAAAGTATTCGGTTATTGGGGAACAATCAATATACTTCTAATGTCGAATCAGGATCAACTAGGACAGAAATAAAGCATTGGATCGAACTCTTCTTTGGTGTCAAGGTAGTAGCTATGAATAGCCATCGACTCCCGGGAAAGGGTAGAAGAATGGGACCTATTATGCGACATACAATGCATTACAGACGTATGATCATTACGCTTCAACCGGGTTATTCTATTCCACCTCTTATAGAGAAAAGAACTTAAATAAAAAAAAATAAATACTTAATAACATGGCCATACATTTATACAAAACTTCTACCCCTAGCACACGCAAAGGAGCCGTAGACAGTCAAGCGAAATCCAATCCACGAACAAATTTGATCTATGGACAGCATCGTTGTGGTAAAGGTCGTAATGCCAGAGGAATCATTACCGCAAGGCATAGAGGGGGAGGTCATAAGCGTCTATACCGTAAAATCGATTTTCGACGGAATGCAAAAGACATATCTGGTAGAATCGTAACCATAGAATACGACCCTAATCGAAATGCATACATTTGTCTCATACACTATGGGGATGGTGAGAAGAGATATATTTTACATCCCAGAGGGGCTATAATTGGAGATACCATTGTTTCTGGTACAGAAGTTCCTATATCAATGGGAAATGCCCTACCTTTGAGTGCGGTTTGAACTATTGATTTACGTAATTGGAAGTAACCAATTAGGTTTACGACAAAACCTAGAAATCGATCACTGATCCAATTTGAGTACCTCTACGGGATAGACCTCAACAGAAAACTGAAGAGTAACGGCAGCAGGTGATTGAGTTCAGTGGTTCCTCATATAAAATTATTGACTCTAGAGATATGGTAATATGGAGAAGACAAAATTGTTTGAAGCACGGATAGAACCGGAAGCGCCCCTTGTTTCAAAGAGAGGAGGATGGGTTATTCACATTTCATTTGATGGTCAGAGGCGAATTGAAAGCTAAGCAGTGGTAATTCTAAAGATCCCCCGGGGGAAAAATAGAGATGTCTCCTACGTTACCCGTAATATGTGGAATGGAAGTATCGACGTAATTTCATAGAGTCATTCGGTCTGAGTGCTACATGAAGAACATAAGCCAGATGACGGAATGGGGAGACCTAGGATGTAGAAGATCATAGCATGAGTGATTCGGCAGATTTGGATTCCTATATATCCACTCATGTGGTACTTCATCATACGATTCATATAAGATCCATCTGTCTAGATATCATCATCTACATCCAGAAAGCCGTATGCTTTGGAAGAAGCTTGTACAGTTTGGGAAGGGGTTTTGATTGATCAAAAAGAAGAATCTACTTCAACCGATATGCCCTTAGGCACGGCCATACATAACATAGAAATAACACTTGGAAAGGGTGGACAATTAGCTAGAGCAGCAGGTGCTGTAGCGAAACTGATTGCAAAAGAGGGTAAATCGGCCACATTAAGATTACCATCTGGAGAGGTTCGTTTGATATCCAAAAACTGCTCAGCAACAGTCGGACAAGTGGGTAATGTCGGGGCGAACCAGAAAAGTTTGGGTAGAGCCGGATCTAAATGTTGGCTAGGTAAGCGTCCTGTAGTAAGAGGAGTAGTTATGAACCCTGTAGACCATCCCCATGGAGGTGGTGAAGGGAGGGCCCCGATTGGTAGAAAAAAACCCACAACTCCTTGGGGTTATCCCGCGCTTGGAAGAAGGAGTAGGAAAAGGAATAAATATAGTGATATTTTTATTCTTCGTCGCCGTAAATAGAAAGAGAAAGAAAAAATAATGAATGATGTGAATGGGCGAACGACGGGAATTGAACCCGCGAATGGTGGATTCACAATCCACTACCTT